CGTCTGGGCATGGATGTTCTTATTTGGGCATCTTGTTTGGGCTACTGGATTTATGTTCTTAATTTCCTGGCGTGGTTATTGGCAGGAATTGATTGAAACTTTAGCATGGGCTCATGAACGTACACCTTTGGCAAATTTGATTCGATGGAAAGATAAACCAGTAGCTCTTTCAATTGTGCAAGCAAGGTTGGTTGGATTAGCTCATTTTTCTGTAGGTTATATATTTACTTATGCGGCTTTCTTGATTGCTTCCACATCGGGTAAATTCGGTTAATTATTTATGTATTCTATCCGCAATAATATATTTTTTTAATAAAAAAAATAGGTATGCACTCTTATATTTATTTCTACATCTAGGATCCGATTTGTATCATTATCATTGATAATAAGAGGAACTGAAGCATTATGGCAAAGAAAAGTTTGATTTATAGGGAGAAGAAAAGGCAAAAATTAGAACAAAAATATCATTTGATTCGTCGATCCTCAAAAAAGGAAATAAGTAAGATTCCGTCGCTAAGTGAGAAGTGGAAAATTCATGGAAAATTACAATCCCCACCGCGTAATAGTGCACCTACACGTCTTCATCGACGTTGCTTTTCGACCGGAAGACCGAGAGCTAACTATCGAGACTTTGGACTATCTGGACACATCCTTCGGGAAATGGTTCATGCATGTTTGTTGCCAGGGGCAACAAGATCAAGCTGGTAAGGATTTAAGTATCCCTTAATTTTTCTATTTTTTCTATGATCGACGAGGCCCCTTTACCATTCTGTCTAAATAGGCTATTCTATTTGTACAGATATGGAATAGGGGCGCATTCAATTCGTCTTTGTTTATTAGAGTTTAGTCCAAGTTTTTTTGTTTCATCGCGGGGTAGAGCAGTTTGGTAGCTCGCAAGGCTCATAACCTTGAGGTCACAGGTTCAAATCCTGTCTCCGCAACAGTTTTTTTCAACAAATGTAAGTTTGATTCTATTAACTAGTTATTAATTAATACTTGTCTTTTGAGACGCGAAGAAAAAATTACTATATTTCCTGGTCAACTATACCAAATCTTTTATCTTTTTGAATCCATTTATATTTGGGCGGATAGCGGGAATCGAACCCGCGTCTTCTCCTTGGCAAGGAGAAATTTTACCATTCGACTATATCCGCTTTTTTTTCCTTCTTAATAAGAAATTGATGGATAATATTTCTTCAAAGCTATACGAGATACACTCTTTGTTTTGGAGTCATTTGATCAACTTCTACCGCTAAATAAGTTCAATTAACAATTGTATTAATATATAGAAATATATATATTATATATTATATATTAATAATATATTTATTCTATAATATTATTATAGAATTTCATATTCAAGAATATATTATTCTCTATTTCCATAAAAGATTATATTTTATATTTAATATCAGATATCAATTTTTGATTCGTTTTTTTATTTAGTTATTTATTATTATTTCCTATTTAATAAATTGAGATTTATTAATTTATTATTAATATTTCACTCAAGTTCCAGAAGTTCGACCCCCCCTCTCATTTTTTTGTTTTCTTTATTTGCATTTTATGGACTTATATTGAATTTGAATGTGTAATTCATGGAATGGGAGGGGTCATCTTATTTTTGGATCTGCAACGAATGAATTCAAGAGATAAGAGAATTAAGGATACCCACCAAGAAGACTAATCCAATCCATAAAGATGTACCAGAAAATACAACATTTTTGTTACTCGCCCAACCATCAGGAGACGCAAATACAACGGGTACACTAATCAGTAAGATTGATGAAGTAATAATTAATGCAAAAACAGCCAATTGGAAAGCAATAGTCATGTTTTTAATCCTCCAAGCTATTAACAAAAGAATATACACCATTTAATCCTCTTACCCACTAAAAAATTTTAATAAATAAAGGGATTTTATCATGAATCCGTTGATTCGAGATGACTTATTTCCAACTTATTGTTACCATACCACTTTTTTTTATTCGATTCGAACATTAAGTTAAAGGTTTTTTTTGACTTCACAAATAGGTATGCTGGATCGTGTATCTCATTTATTTATATAGACAGATTGATAGACCTATAAAGATAAAGAAAGTAACACCCTATATCTTTTTCTACATAGTGCTCGTATTAACTCATAGGGCTATGTTCTATTTGGCGAAAAAAAAAGATAAAATAGAAATTATCTTTCGGAGAGATGGCCGAGTGGTTGATGGCTCCGGTCTTGAAAACCGGTATAGTTCATAAAAAATAACTATCGAGGGTTCGAATCCCTCTCTCTCCTTTTGTTGGATTAATATATTTTTTCTTTATTGGCTTTTTTTACTTCTTAACATCATAAAAAAAGGAGAATGGCTCGGCTGGATAGTATAGCCGAGCCAGAAAAAATTAGATTGAATTGAAAGAAACAAAGAAGACTTTTTAATTTTAATATGAACCGATTTTGACTTGCCTATTTTAACTACTACTTTAGTTAAGAGGAGTCATAGAAAGA